GGAATAAATAAATTAATCAAATTCCGGGAGGCTTCATGAAGTGCTTCTTTAGGAGTTAAACTTCCATTTGTCCATATTTCTATAAAAAGAATCTCTTGTTTTTCATTCCCATTCCCATAAGAATGAATACTATGATTCGCATTTTGAACAGGCATGAATACAGCATCTATAGGATAACTTCGATCTTCAAAGTTATTTGACATTTTTAGACTATATCCGCGATTCCTCTCGATTTTTAATCCAATACACAAATTTATTGGTTCCGTTAAGGTAGCTATATGCTGTGTATTATCAACGATTTCCACAGAGGGCGGTAAAATTATGTCTCGAGCAGTTATATATCCGGGACCTTGGACACAAATAAGCGCGTTGCGCGTTCCATATAGATTACTTTTTAATACAATCTCGTTCAAATTCATTAAAATTTCATGTACTGATTCTTGAATACCTACTATGTTAGAATAGTCATGTGGTATGTTCTCAGATTTTGCACGTGTAATACATGTTCCTTCTATTTCGCCAAGTAAAGCTCTTCGCATCGCAATGCCTATTGTGTCGGCTTGACCTTTCATAAGTGGAGACAGAATAAAGCGTCCATAATAAAGACGCTTACTGTCTCTTCTTGATTCAACACACTTCCACTGTAGTGTCCGAGTAGATACTTTGACTTTCTCTCGAACCATAGTAATTTTATTTGATCAGATAATTGAATCATTTATTTCTCTTGAAACCCTTTCAGCCTTTATTTAGTTCTATACACGTCGTTTTTTAGGGGGTCTACAACCATTATGTGGCATAGGGGTTACATCTCGTACGAAACTTAAAAGTATACCGCTTCTACGAATAGCTCGTAATGCTGCATCTCTTCCCAGTCCAGGTCCTTTTATCCTTACTTCAGCTCGTTGCATACCTTGATCCACTACTGCTCGAATAGCATTTCCTGCTGCGGTTTGAGCAGCAAAAGGTGTTCCTCTTCTTGTACCCCTAAATCCACAAGTACCCGCGGAGGACCAAGAAATCACCCGACCCCGTACATCCGTAACGGTCACAATGGTATTGTTGAAACTTGCTTGAACATGAATAACTCCCTTTGGTATTCTACGTACATTTTTACGTGAACCACTACGGGTATTTTTACGTGAACCAATTCTTAATATAGGTTTTGCCATATTTTTTCATATCACAAGAAATATATGGATATATCCATTTCATGCCAAAACGGGCCTTTTTTGCTAGCTCCTTGGAAGTGCCCTTTCCTTTATTTCCTTTAAAAAAGATTATCCTTGTCTTTGTTTATGCCTCGGGTTGGAACAAATTACTATAATTCGTCCCCTCCTACGGATTAGCCGACACTTTTCACAAATTTTACGAACGGAAGCCCTTATTTTCATAGTTGTTATTCCTTAATTCTTTTAATATACTTCTTGTTGGACGAAAAAAAGGTTTCTTGATATTTTTGAATCTTGAATTGTATCTTCGTGAAAGGAATGTTGAATTTCAAAAAACCACTTACTAATTTTCATCCTTGTTATGGAGTCTAGAAAGTGGCTGTCTCCCGATTAATTTAATACCTAAGAACTTATTAAAATTTTTACCTTTTTCTCCTATAGGTATACCTATACAAAAATATGTCGAATCCTTTCAGAAGCATGACCTAAAATTTAAAAAATCTTTAGTATCTAAACAAAACCGAACCATGTCGTTCGGAAGTAATTCATAAAGAAAACTTTCATTAATTCATTTTTTTTTCTTTAATTTCATTCGGGGTAAAACATTCTAAACTTTTTAGCAGGGGGTATTACACAACCCCCTTTTTTTTTCACAAATGGTAAGTTCCGGATATCTAATTTTGATATTAGAAGGATTACCATATATAACACAAAATTTCTCCGCCGATTCTTTTTAGTCGCGCTTCTCGATCTGTCATTATACCTTGAGAAGTCGAAAGGATTACAATTCCTATTCCGCCTAAAATTCGTGGAATTCGCTGAAAGTTAGAATAGATTCGTAGACCCGGTCGGCTTATTCTCTTTAAATTTAAAATCGTTTTATAGGATTCTTTCTTATTTCGTCTATGTCTTAGGGTTAAAATCAAAAAATATTGATTGTTTTCGCGATGTTTCCTTACGTTTTCGATAAAACCCTCTCGTAAAAGTATTTTAACAATGCTTTCGGTGATGTTAGTCGATCCTATCCGAACTGTTCCTTTTCTATTCATGTCAGCATTTCGTATAGAGGTTATTATATCAGCAATAGTGTCTTTCCCCATGATAAGTTAAAATTCCTTAATTGTTCTATAATTTTGATATAATCAACATGTTATTTTTCTTTTATTTATATATAAATAGAGACTAATTATATATTAATATATGAATTCAATTATTAATATATAAAATTATTAAGGGTATATGCGTGATACACAATCTATTAATTAGAATTAATTTGATTTTAATACCATTTTTTTAATCCTATCCTATACTAACTATCGATATTTAGGTCTTATAATACCTCAGGAGCTAATGAAACTATTTTAGTAAAGTTTAATTGTCTCAATTCCCGTGGGATCGCCCCAAAAACTCGAGTTCCTTTTGGATTTCCTTCTTGATCAATGACAACTGCGGCGTTGTCGTCATATCGTATTATCGTCCCATTGTTACGTTTGAGTTCTTTACAAGTACGTACAATTACAGCTCTGATCACTTCTGATCTTTCTAGAGTAGTATTTGGGATTGCTTCCTTGATTACAGCAACAATAACGTCACCAATATGAGCATAGCGACGATTACTAGCTCCTATTATTCGAATACACATCAATTTTCGAGCCCCGCTGTTGTCTGCTACATTCAAATAGGTTTGTGGTTGAATCATATTTTTGTATCTCTTCTTTTAATGCAAAGGACGAAGTAAAAAAATATTGTTTGTCTAAAAAAAAAAAAAAAAAAAGAAAACTTATAATCTTTTTATCCTTAAATGTTATTTAGTTTTTTCATTCTATATTCCTATTCAGAAATAATGAATTGGGTTTTTATAGGCATTTTTGATGCCGCTATTGAAATAGCTTTTCTGGCTATATTTTCTGGTACACCACCCATTTCATAAAGGATTTTACCTGGTTTAACCACAGCTACCCAGTACTCGGGGGATCCTTTCCCAGAACCCATACGCGTTTCCGCGGGTCTTACTGTAACTGGCTTGTCTGGAAATATACGTACCCAAATTTTTCCACCACGTCGTACATTTCGTGACATTGCTCGTCGCCCTGCTTCTATTTGCCTAGATGTGATCCAAGCGGGTTCAAGTGTTTGAAGAGCATATCTGCCAAAACAAATACGATTCCCACGAGAGGATATTCCTTTTAGTCTTCCTCGATGTTGTTTACGAAATCTGGTTCTTTTTGGGTTATAGTTGATGGGTTTTTTCTATCCATCTCTACTACAGAACTGGACGTGAGAATTTCTTCTCATACAGCTCCTCGCGAATAAAAGGACTAATTAAGATATAGATGTAGTTAATGATTAATCCTATTAATCATGGTTTTTTTTTATTTCATCTTATCTCTTCTAAATTTGTGTATGTCTTTTTAAAAATAGAATCAAAGATGAGTTTTATTTCTATATTATTTCAAAATAACGTAATATGATCATTACAAATGTAGTTTTTGTTAGAGTTAGAATATTCTAACAAATCCTTAATTTTATCTTTTTCGTTGTTTTTTTCATCTTTTATTACGTTTTTTATTTGAAAAAAAAAAGTAATAAATTTTTCGCCGGCGAATATTTACTCTTTCAATATCTATTTAAGTTTGCTGTTTATCCCTTGAGGTCTCAGAATCAAAATAAGAATAGATAATAAAGTTTCTGGTTTATTCCGCCATCCTGTCCAATGAATTATTAAGATTTCTTTTTCACTAGAATCCTATATATTCATGGGTTCCGTCGTTCCCATCGCTTCTTGATTAATCATTAGGCCTGAATTCTACAATGGAGCTTTTACATGAAATTTTGAATTTCATTTTTTTTTTTGAGTCAATTTTCTCAGTTTTTATTGGCTCAAGGCTCTTAATTTTTTGTTTTCGGAACAGATTTATCTAATTATTATGAATGAATCTGTATTGATGCTTTATTACATTGCTTTTCTTACAGTGACCTCATAGATTTTCCAAATTGGAATCATATATCATTAATATTCTATTTTTTCGCTCTTTCTTTCATCCTTCCATTTATCCGCATACTTTTTGATTACCTTTCATAACTTAATAATCATCTTTCTTTATTCTTTTTTTTTTTTAAGTCAGTTGCTACAATGATATGATCAGCCTATCATATCTTGACTCATTTTTTGGATCCAGATAATGCGAAGCAATGAGTTGCTTAGGTTATTTATTAAAAATATAGTTATTAGTTGCTCTTATAGGTAAGTTCTTTTTTTTTTTTATCGTAATCTAATCCTAAACCAACGAGTCGCACACTAAGCATAGCAATTATATCAAAGGAGTTTTCATGGAAATGTTTATTCAACCTTATAGAATTGCTGATTTTTTTTCTTAAACATAAAAACGAAGACTGCAATTTTTTATTTTTATTAGTTTATAGTGTTATACTACATAGTTTTCGTTTTTTATCGTTGGATAAAATGTAAACAAATAAAGTTTTTTTATTCTTCGTCTACGAATATCCAAATTTTTATTCCTAAAACCCCATAAATAGTTCGAACTGTATAGGAACAATAATCAATTTTAGCTTCAATTGTTTGTAAAGGAACTCTGCCTTCTCTGATCCATTCAACACGTGCAATTTCTTTTCCGTCGATACGTCCTGCAATTTGTACTTGAATTCCTTTTGTATTCGCTTGTTCAGTTAATTCAATAGCTTTTTTCATTGCTTTTCGAAAAGAAACGCGATTTTTTAATTGGCCAGCTATAAACTCTGCAAGAATATTAGGATGCCCATACGGATTGGAAATTCGGGTAATAGCAATGTTGAGTTTTCTATTGACACAAT